GTACAGGCTCCCATAGCAATGACGTATTTTGGTTCAGGCATTTGCTCATATAATCTCACTAAAGAAGGAGCCATTTTCATTGTGACTGTGCCGGCTGTTAAAATTAGGTCCGCTTGCCGAGGACTTGATCTTGGCACCAACCCATAACGATCAAAGTCGAATCGCGAGCCTATTAATGAAGCAAATTCAATGAAACAACAACTGGTACCATATAGAAGCGGCCATAAACTGGAGAGTCTTGACCAATTCGAAAGATCATTCAATGTAGTTGAAATAACTGAATTGGGGGTTGTTTGGTCAAGTAACGGAAACTCAATCAAATTCATAACTGTCTCAATGTAATCTTTTCCTTCCTTTTTTTTTTATTGTCTGAATACTCAGTTAAGACCATTCCAACGCTCCTTTTCGCCATGCATAAACTGAACCCACAATTGGGATAAGCACGAAAATGAAAGCTTCGATAAATACAGATACACCCAATACATCGAAACTCATTGCCCATGGATAAAGAAAGACCGTTTCAACATCAAAAACAACAAAAACTAGAGCAAACATGTAATAGCGGATTCGGAATTGTAACCAAGCGTCCCCCATAGGTTCTATGCCCGATTCATAACTAGAGAGCTTCTCGGGTCCTTCACTAACCGGGGCTAAAACTCCTGAAATTACAAATGCCAAGATAGGAATAACGCTTGATATTATTAGAAATGCCCATAAAATATCATATTCGTGAAGCAGAAACATAAATGTACTCCTATTAATGTGGAATATGCTGAATTATTCGAGTTGGCATTGTCAATTCATCCAGAACTTGTTTTCCTAGGTGAAACAAGAATTGATTTTAATCAAATCAAAGTGCATAGTTCAGAGTTTGTTTGCTGTGTGGCATGTCTTGTTTAGAGATTCATCCAACGGAATCCCGATTCCGTTTTTGATTTCGATTCTATTTAGATATGGTGTAGACATAAGGCGTTCTTACACAAACAAAACTCTCTCACTTTGTCTCGCTTTCTCTATTCTCTAGAAAAAAAATCGATATAAGATATAAAAAATATTAAATACTCAAATTCTAAATAATAAAAGAAATTTAATTAAATACTAAAATATACTAATCTAAAATACTAAAATATACTAATCTAAAATACTAAAATATACTAATCTAACCTAATAGAATATTCTATTACTAATGTATTCTAATGAATAGTAATATATAACTATGTTTCATAATTATGAAACGTAATACTATGGTTTTTTCTTGATATTTCCTTATATTTATTTCTTTGTATTTTATATTTAGGTATTTTATATTTAGAAATATATATTTATTATATATATATATTATGTAAATATATAATGTTATATAATGTATAAATAATAAAATGAAATAAGATAATGAAATATTATCAAAAAAATAATAATATAGTTATTATCAAAACCGAACAAAACCAAAAAATTTTTGGGGTAAAAAATGTCTAGGGATTCCTAACATATTCGAAGTATTCTTTTCATTAAAATCCAGGTAAAGGATCGTCGTTTCTTCTATTGATTTTATACAAATACGAATACGTAAACACAATCTAATGCATCGAACGATTATATTTTCTTTCTTTTTCTTGTCCTAGATTTGACAGATACTGATCCGATTAGATCCGTTGGAATGAATTATTGTTTTTATTTTCAGGTCCCTATGTATTTACATGAATATGTGGTAATGCTTTCATTTCATTTCTATGAAACAACCAACGGTCTGTCCAGTCTATAAACAAGTACTAATGAGGAAATGAAAACTATACTAAACAAAAATAGAATGTCTATACAAAAATAGACAAATAGAATGTATTAGGGCTATACGGACTCGAACCGTAGACCTTCTCGGTAAAACAGATCAAACTGATTATTATCGAAATGATTCAAACTGTTTCAAAGACCCAACATGCATTTTTTTTTGTTGCATTGGGCTCTTTCATCAACTGATGTAAAGATCAGTTAGTCCACCATATTTTTTCTTTACAGGAAGATAATGAGCTGGCTCCATGTGCTATGATTCATTATTTGTATTCAGATCTAGTAGCAATACCAAAGTGTTTCAAAGAAGGGTTACCTTGACTTAGGTCTGCCTTCGGCTTAGATCAACCTAAGTTAAATGGAGTCTCTATCGTTCCGCTGCAAGAGTCGAATATGAGACTTCATACACCTTAAAGTTCATAGGACGAAAAGAGGTTTTTTTGAAGCCCTTATACTCATTATGCCTAGCATTGAATGGGCTGGGTATTTACCTTATCAACTATCAAATCAATGACGGGTTCTATTTGATTTGGCACCTAAATTCGCACCAAAATCGGACCGAACCAAATATTTGTCAGGCTATTGTTCTCTCGAATCTATGGAGTAAGACATTGATTTTTCAATAAGATGAATTATGTTCACTGCATAATAAGCTCCCTTGAAAAGCATTGGCGCACGTGTAAACGAGGTGCTCTACCTAACTGAGCTATAGCCCTTGTCATAGACATCTTAACATATAGATAATTTCTTGTCAAGATGGATATTCCCTAATCCCACATGATAACTCTCTGATCCGTTTACTGTTAACAGATTGGTATTGCTTAGAAATAATATTCTATCTATAATCCCCGGGGTGATGGGTCTTCTTTTCTTTTGTTTTGCGGTGATAAATTACCTACTTAACTCAGTGGTTAGAGTATTGCTTTCATACGGCAGGAGTCATTGGTTCAAATCCAATAGTAGGTAGAACTTATTAGATACCGGAGTCAATGCAATGGTATCTAATAAGTTTTTCTACCCATCTTCTTTTTTTCGTTGTATCAGATTAGACTTGATTGTCTTCAATTGGCAGAATCTAATTGTGGTCTATAATAAAGAACTTCTAAAAAACTTCTTTTGATTATTTTGATGTATTGACTAGTAGAAAATAACATTGACAGCCTCTACTCGTGTCCTAGCTCGTCTGAGAGCTAGATTCGCTTCAATCACTTGTCTCTTACCCTCAGCTCTACTCAAGTTAGCTTCAGCTATTTCAAGAGCTTGTTGAGCTTCTTGCGGATCAATGTCAGTACTCATCTCCGCATCATTTCCTAAAATGGTGATCTCATTATTCCCTATTCTAGCAAAACCACCCATCAGAGCCACCGTTAACCATTGGTCGTTGAGGCGTATTCTCAAAAGACCTATATCTACAGCCGCGGCAATAGGGGCGTGGTTTGGTAATACACCAATTTGGCCACTATTTGTAGATAAAATGATTTCTTTCACTTCAGAATCCCAAATAATTTGATTAGGAGTCAGTACACAAAGATTTAAGGTCATTTCTTCAAATTGCTCTCCACTTCTAAGTTCATAGCTTTCGCGGTAGCTTCATCGATGTTACCCACCAAATAAAAGGCCTGCTCGGGCAGGCCATCTAATTCTCCGGAAAGGATCAGTTGAAACCCCCTAATTGTTTCTGCAAGACCAACATATTTTCCTGGAGAACCAGTAAATACTTCTGCCACGAAGAAGGGTTGTGATAAGAAACGCTCAATTTTTCGTGCTCTTGCTACAGTTAAACGATCCTCCTCGGATAATTCATCCAACCCAAGAATAGCTATAATGTCCTGAAGTTCTTTGTAACGTTGTGAAGTTTGCTTAACTCTTTGCGCAGTTTCATAATGTTCCTCGCCAACGATCCGAGGTTGTAACATAGTTGACGTTGAATCTAAAGGATCTACTGCTGGATAAATACCTTTGGCAGCTAATCCTCTTGATAGTACGGTAGTAGCATCTAAATGTGCAAATGTAGTGGCAGGAGCAGGGTCGGTCAAATCATCCGCAGGTACATAAACTGCTTGGATAGAAGTTATAGATCCCTCTTTGGTAGAAGTAATTCTTTCTTGCAAAGAACCCATTTCTGTACTAAGGGTAGGTTGATAACCCACTGCAGAAGGCATTCTCCCTAATAATGCGGATACTTCTGATCCTGCTTGGACAAAACGAAAGATATTGTCGATGAATAGAAGCACATCTTGTTCATTAACATCCCGGAAATATTCTGCCATAGTTAGGGCAGTCAAACCAACTCTCATACGAGCTCCCGGCGGTTCATTCATTTGACCATAGACTAAAGCTACTTTTGATTCCGCAAGATTTTTTTCATTAATTACTCCGGATTCTTTCATTTCCATGTAAAGATCATTTCCTTCACGAGTACGTTCTCCTACTCCGCCAAATACGGATACGCCTCCATGAGCTTTGGCAATGTTGTTGATCAATTCCATGATGAGTACTGTTTTACCTACTCCAGCTCCCCCAAATAGTCCGATTTTTCCTCCACGGCGATAAGGAGCTAAAAGATCTACCACTTTAATACCTGTTTCAAAGATTGATAGTTTCGTATCTAACTGTATAAAGGCAGGCGCAGATCTATGAATAGGAGATGTTGTGCGAGTATCTACAGGACCTAAATTATCAACAGGCTCTCCAAGAACGTTGAAGATTCGCCCGAGAGTAGCTCCGCCGACTGGAACACTTAGAGGAGCTCCCGCGTCAATCACTTCCATTCCTCTCATCAGCCCATCTGTAGCACTCATAGCTACAGCTCTAACTCGATTATTTCCTAATAATTGTTGTACCTCGCAAGTCACATTAATTTGCTGACCGACAGTATCTCGACCCTTAACTACCAAAGCGTTATAAATATTAGGCATTTTGCCCGGGGGAAAAACGACATCCAGTACTGGGCCAATAATTTGAGCGATACGCCCTAGGTTTTTTTCTTCAAGTGTGGAAACCGCAGGGTTAGAAGTAGTAGGATTGATTCTCATAATTATAATAAAGTGAAATATGTCGAAATCCTTTTTGGAATAATACCAAATCGAATCGAAAATAAATGTCCGATAGCAAGTTGATCAGTTAATTCAATAAGAGATAAATGGGAGATAGCACTCGATTTAGTTGGTACCAACCAACCGAATCCGATTCAATCGTTTACTCATTGAATGAGT